AATAAGATGCCTGATTAAAGGATTATTTTGATGTAATAAATTATGTAAACTAAAATTACTCTTATTATATCACTTAGAATTAAACTAAATCCATTAATATCAAAAATTAAAGTGCATCAAATACACCATAATATAAAAGGTAAGCTAATATAAGCTAATGGGTTCATACCTCATTTATAGAAATAAAAACTTTCTCCTCTTAATTGATTAAAAATTGAACCAAAATAACATTTATAACATTTATATTTTTTAGTACTATAATAGCACTATCATCTAACAATTGACTAGGAAGATGAATAGGATTAGAAATTAACTTAATTGCATTCACATCATTAATATATATAAAATTAAATTATTATACATCAGAAAGAAGAATAAAATATTTTATTATTCAAAGAATAGGTTCATCAATTCTATTATTAGGAATCATTATTTTATCATTAAAAATTATAGAAAATACTATTATCATAATAATAGGATTAATAATCAAATTAGGAGCTGCACCATTTCATATGTGAATAATTAGAATAATAGAAAGATTAAACTGAATAAATTGTTTAATTTTATCAACATGACAAAAAATTGCTACATTAATATTAATAAGATATATTATCAATAAAACATCAATAATTAATGTAGTCTTATCACTAATTGTAGGATCAATTGGAGGTATTAATCAATTATCAATCAAAAAAATAATAGCATATTCATCAATTAATAATATAGGATGAATCATTATAAGAATAATAATTAGAATAAAATTATGAATAAATTACTTCATTATTTACTCAATAATAATTACAAGACTAATAATTATAATAATAAAAATAAAATTTAATTATTTAAATCAATGTTTATTTACTTCAAGATCACCATTAAATAAACTAATATTTTCAACAATAATAATATCTATAGGTGGACTACCACCTATATTAGGATTTTTACCAAAATTTATAACAATACAATCAATAACATTAAATGAAAACTTTATAATATTAATATTAATAATTTCATCATCATTAATTACACTATATTTCTATATACAAATCTGTGTAACAATAATAACATTAAATTCATCAAAATTAAAATGAAAATTAATATTTAATAAAAACAGATCAATTATAATAATCATAATATGTATAGTAAACATATTAGGATTTACAATTATTATTACAATAAAATCAATTAATTAAGACTTTAAGTTAAATAAAACTATTAACCTTCAAAGTTAAAAATATAATAAACAATATAAGCCTTAGAGAAATTTATTATACTCAACTTTAGACTTGCAATCAAAAATCATTTTATTTGACTATAAAGCTAAAATGTTAAAAGAAGAATTAATTTAATCTTCATAAATAAATTTACAATTTATTACTATTATCAGCCATCTTAACAATGAAAAAATGAATATTCTCTACTAATCACAAAGACATTGGAACATTATATTTTATTATAGGAATTTGATCAGGAATAATTGGAACCACTCTAAGACTCTTAATTCGAATAGAACTGGGACAACCAGGTTTTTTTATTGGAGATGACCAAATTTATAATGTAATTGTTACAGCACACGCATTTATTATAATTTTCTTTATAGTAATACCAATTATAATTGGAGGATTTGGTAATTGACTAGTACCAATCATAATTGGTGCACCAGATATAGCATTTCCACGAATAAATAATATAAGATTCTGAATATTACCCCCATCATTAACATTACTTTTATCAAGAAGAATAATTGACAATGGTGTAGGAACAGGATGAACAGTATATCCACCATTATCAAGAAACATTGCTCATATAGGAGCATGTGTTGACTTAGCAATTTTCTCACTTCACTTAGCAGGTATTTCATCAATTTTAGGAGCAGTTAATTTTATTACAACAATTATTAATATACGAAGAACAGGAATAACTTTAGATCGTACACCATTATTCGTATGAGCAGTATTAATTACCGCCATCTTATTACTTTTATCTTTACCAGTTTTAGCAGGAGCAATCACCATACTATTAACAGACCGAAATATTAATACATCATTTTTTGATCCTTCAGGAGGAGGAGACCCAATCTTATACCAACACTTATTCTGATTCTTTGGACATCCAGAAGTTTACATTTTAATTCTACCAGGATTTGGCTTAATCTCTCATATTATTAGTCAAGAAAGAGGAAAAAATGAATCATTTGGTCTTTTAAGAATAATTTACGCAATATCAACAATTGGTTTATTAGGATTCGTAGTATGAGCTCATCATATATTTACTGTCGGTATAGACGTTGATACACGAGCATATTTCACATCAGCAACTATAATTATTGCAATTCCTACAGGAATTAAAATCTTCAGATGAATAGCTACACTATATGGAATACCAGTAAATATATCAACACCAATTATATGAGCAATTGGATTTGTATTTTTATTTACTATTGGAGGTCTTACAGGTGTAATCCTAGCAAATTCATCAATTGATGTTATTTTACATGATACATATTATGTAGTAGCACACTTTCACTACGTACTATCAATAGGAGCAGTATTTGCCATCTTAGGAAGATTTATTCAATGATACCCACTATTTTCAGGAATAACATTAAATTCAAAATGACTAAAAATTCAATTTATACTAATATTTATTGGAGTAAACATAACATTTTTCCCACAACATTTTCTAGGATTAAGAGGAATACCACGGCGATATTCAGATTATCCAGATGCATACATATCATGAAATATCTTATCATCAATAGGCAGAATAATTTCATTTATTAGCATCCTAATACTAATATTCATTGTATGAGAAAGAATAATAGCAAAACGAAAAAGATTATTTCCAAAAAGAATATCATCATCAATCGAATGATTACAAAAAACACCACCTTCTGAACATTCATATAACGAATTACCAATTTTAGTATCATTCTAATATGGCAGAAAAGTGCAATAAACTTAAGATTTATTTATAAGAATTTTATCTTTATTAGAAATGGCAACTTGATCAAATTTAACTTTACAAGATGCAATATCACCATTAATAGAGCAATTAATTTTCTTTAATGATCACACAATAATAATTCTAATTATAATTATTATAATTGTATCATACATAATAATTAATATTATAAATAATAAATTTATAAACCGATACCTACTAGAAGGACAAATAATCGAATTAATCTGAACAATTTTACCAGCAATTACATTAATTTTTATTGCATTACCATCAATAAAACTATTATACTTAATAGACGAAATAAATGAACCATCAATTTCAATAAAAACAATTGGACATCAATGATATTGATCTTATGAAATATCAGACTTTAAAAACATTGAATTTGATTCATACATAAAAACATACGAAAATAATAACCAATTCCGTTTACTAGACGTAGACAACCGAACAATTTTACCATTCAATACACAAATTCGGTTAATAGTAACATCAATAGATGTTATTCACTCATGAACAATCCCAAGACTAGCTATTAAAATTGATGCAGTACCAGGACGACTTAATCAAGCAAGAATATTTTTATCACGACCAGGTTTAATATTTGGTCAATGTTCAGAAATTTGTGGAACAAATCATAGATTTATACCCATCATAATTGAAAGAATTAACATAAAAACATTCATAAACTGACTAAAACTATACTCATTAAGTAACTTAAAATTCAAAGTAATGGTCTCTTAAACCAATATATAGTATATTAATAAATACTCTTAATGAAAAAAATTAATTTATTCAAAATATTGATTTGTCAAATCAAAAAACTTTTATCAACTAAGATTTTTTAATACCACAAATAGCACCAATATCATGAACAATACTACTCTTAATATTCATTATATCATACATAATATTTAATACAATAATTTATTTTACTCAAGATTTAAAAACAAATAAAAAAAATAAAAAGATTATAACCTTACAAATAAATTGAAAATGATAACTAATTTATTTTCAGTTTTTGATCCATCAACAGGAATACTTTCATTAAATTGAATAAGAACAATTATTGGAATATTATTATTACCAACAATATTTTGATTAATTCCATCACGATTCTTAAAAATTAACATAATCGTAATTAAAAAATTAAGAAATGAATTAAATATACTAATAAGAAAAGAATATAAAGGAAATTTATTATTATTCAACTCAATATTTATATTTATTCTTTATAATAACATAATAGGATTATTTCCATATATCTTTACTAGATCAAGACACCTAGTATTTACACTGACAATAGCATTACCAATATGAATATCATTAATAATATTTGGATGATTAATAAAAACAAATAAAATATTTTATCATTTAATCCCAAGTGGAACACCACCAATCCTAATACCATTTATAGTATGCATTGAAACAACAAGAAACTTAATTCGACCAGGATCACTAGCTGTACGATTAACAGCAAATATAATTGCAGGTCACCTACTAATTACATTATTAGGAAATATAACACTAAGATCAAGAAAAATAATAATTTTATTAATCATTATAATACAAATAATACTAATAATATTTGAAGTAGCAGTATCAATTATTCAATCATATGTATTTACCGTAGTAAGAACATTATACTCAAGAGAAATTTAAAAAAATAAATGATAAAAAATCATCCTTTCCACTTAGTAGATAATAGACCATGACCAATTACAGGATCTATTGGAGTTATAACAATAACTACAGGAATAGTAATAATATTTCAAAAAACAAATTTTTACTTATTAACACTAGGATTAATAATTACTACATTAACAATACATCAATGATGACGAGACACTACACGAGAATCAACATTTCAAGGACTACATACACTTTCAGTAACAAAAATAATGAAAATAGGAATAATCATATTTATTATTTCAGAAATCCTATTCTTCACATCATTTTTCTGAAGATTTTTTCATAGAAGACTAGTACCAGCAGTAGAAATTGGAATAAACTGACCACCTAAAAGAATTAATTCATTTGATCCAATACAAATTCCATTATTAAATACAATAATTTTACTATCTTCAGGAATCACAATTACCTGAGCACATCACAGAATACTTGAAAAAAATCATACACAAGTTATCCAAAGATTATTTATTACAATTACATTAGGAATATATTTTTCATTATTACAAGGATATGAATATTACGAAGCACCATTCTCAATTGCAGACTCAATTTATGGTTCAACATTCTTTATAGCAACAGGATTTCACGGATTACACGTATTAATTGGAACAACATTTATTACAATTACTATATTACGACATATAATATTTCACTTCTCAAGAATTCACCACTTCGGATTTGAAGCAGCAGCATGATATTGACATTTCGTAGATTTAGTATGATTATTCCTATATGTATCAATCTATTGATGAGGTAATTATTCTTTTAGTATATAAGTATATTTAACTTCCAATTAAAAGGACTAAATCAATAGAAAGAATAATAATAAAATTATTAATTTCAAGAATAATCATCTTAACAATTATTATAATACTAATAATTATCACAATAATAATTTCAAAGAAAAGAAATATAGACCGAGAAAAATCATCACCATTTGAATGTGGATTTGATCCAATTAATTCACCACGTATTTCATTTTCTCTTCACTTCTTCTTAATAGCAGTAATCTTCTTAATCTTCGACGTAGAAATCGTATTAATTTTACCAATTACAATTATAACAAAATTTATAATTACAAAAGAATGAATAATATCAAGATTATTCGTAATAACAGTATTAATTCTAGGATTAATACACGAATGAAATCAAGGAATACTTCAATGAACAAACTAGGATTATATTTAATAATAATATCTGATCTGCAATCAGAAAGTGCTATATATAAGGCTAATCTTAATAAATAGAGAAGTAAATAACAATTAGTTTCGACCTAACAATTAAGAATTTTATAATTCTTCCTATTTATAATTAACTAAAGCCAAAATAGAGGCAATTTATTGTTAATAAAAGAAATGAATAAAAATTCTAGTTAAAAGGAAAAAATGAAAATTAAGAAGCTGCTAACTATCTTAATAAGCGGTTCAATTCCGTTAATTCCTTTAATTTATGAAGTTTTAAACATTTCATTTTCAATGAAAAAAAAGAAATTTAAGTATTTCTCATAAATATTTTAAAGTAAATAAAATTACTATCATGATATCTTCAATATCAAGCTTTAAATATTAAGCTACTAAAATAATTAAAAATAAATAACAAAAATAATAATCAAAAAAAAAAACTTAATATATAAACCTTAAAATTATTAAACTGTAAATACTGATTATATTTAGAAATATAAATAATAAAATTAGATAAACCAGAAGGACCAAAATATTCACCTCAACCCTGATCCAAAATCCTATAATAAATTAAACAAAAAGAAAAATAAATATTATTAACAAAAAAAGTAGAAAAAAAAGGTAAAAATCATATTGAACCAAAAAAGAAAGAAGATAAAGAATTATAATCAACATAACCAAAACTAAAAGAACCTAGTTCATAACCCAATCAACCACCTAATAAAACAAAAACTAAAACAGATATCCTTAAATCAAATGACAAAAAAATAACTGTAGGTGTTTTAAAAATTAATCAACTCATAAACGAACCCCCAAAAATAGAAAAAAACCCCATAAACAAAATTTTAAACCTCATATAACTTTTACCATCAAAAACAGATAAATAACAAAAAGAATTAAAATCCCCCGACATTTTATAATAACTTAAACGAAAAGAATTCATTTCAGTTAAACCAATTTTAATTATTAATAAAAAAAAAAAAAAAAAATTTAATAAACTCATATTAACACTTTCAATAATTAAATCCCTAGAATAAAATCCAGCCAAAAATGGAAAACCACACAAAGCCAAATTAGAAATATTTATACAAGAACTAATAATAGGTATTTGAATAATTAAACCACCTATAAAACGAATATCCTGATTACCTCATATACAATGAATAATTACACCAGCACATAAAAACAATAAAGCCTTAAACAAAGCATGAATTAACAAATGAAAAAATGCTATAGTAGAAAAACCCAATATCAAAACCGACATTATAAATCCCAACTGACTCAAAGTAGATAAAGCAATAATCTTCTTCAAATCAAATTCAAAATTAGCACAAATTCTAGCCATTACCATAGTAATTAATGAAACCAAAATAAAAAAATCAATATAATAAAAATTACATACTAAAAAATCAAAACGGATTAAAAGATAAACACCAGCAGTAACCAAAGTAGAAGAATGAACTAAAGCAGAAACAGGAGTAGGAGCGGCCATAGCCGCTGGCAATCAAGAAGAAAATGGTAATTGAGCTCTTTTAGTAAAAGAAGCAATAAAAATAACAAAAACAAAAAAATAAAATTCACCTAAATTTTCCAAATAAAATAAATAATGTCATCCACCAAAATTTATTATTCAAGCAATAGCCAAAAGCAATATTACATCACCAACACGGTTACTTAAAGCAGTCAATATTCCAGCATTGTAAGACTTATAATTCTGATAATAAATAACTAAACAGTAAGAAACAAGTCCAAGACCATCTCAACCCAATAAAATTCTAACAATATTAGGGCTAATAATCAAAAATATTATTGATATAATAAATATAAAAACAAGATAATTAAAACGCTTTATATTAATATCATTACCTATATATTCAATTCTATAACAAACAACTAAAGAAGAAATACCTAAAACAAAAGATATAAAAATAGTTGATATTCAATCAAAAATTAAAGACATATAAATAGACCCAGAATTTAAAGAAAAAATTAATCACTCAAAAAAAAATATACTATCACTAGAAATTAAATAAATAGAAAAAAAAAAAAAAATTAAACTAAAAATTATTAAAGAAATAAATATAAAAAAACCTAAGTTAAACTTTTTATTCATAGACTTAAGATCAACAACAGATATCTATGACACCACAAATCATAATTTTTAAAATTTAAAATACCTAAGCAAAACAAAATAAATATATTAATCTTTAATAAAAATAAATTTAAAGGTAATCAATGAAGAAATAATAATAAATATTCACGAACATAACCACTTGAAAAACTATAAAAACCTGAATAAAAATTACCATGCTGCGTATAAGAAAATAAATAAAATCTATAACAAGCTCTTATAAAAGAAATAAAAATAATAAAAAAAATAGAAAATGAAGATCAAGAAATAATACTATTAATAATCATAATTTCACCCAATAAATTTATAGAAGGAGGTCTAGCTATATTACAAGAACAAAAAAGAAACCATAATAAAGATATAGAAGGTATAAATCTCATTATACCCTTATTAACAAAAAATCTACGTCTACCTAATCGTTCATAAATAATATTAGAAAGACAAAATAAACCAGAAGAACATAATCCATGACCTAATATTAAAAAATAAGAACCAGAACAACCTCAATATGATATGGTTATAATACCCATCATAACTAATCTTATATGAGAAACAGAAGAATAAGCAATCAAAGACTTAACATCTCTCTGAATAACACAAATAAATCTAACAAAAACACCCCCATACAAACCAATAGAAATCCAAAAATAATTAAAATTAAGAAAACATCTAGAAACTAAATAAATAACACGATATAATCCATAGCCGCCCAACTTTAATAAACCCCCAGCCAAAATTATTGATCCAGAAATAGGAGCTTCAACATGAGCTTTTGGTAATCAAAAATGAAATATAAATATAGGCAATTTAACCAAAAAAGCAACAATTAAACCAAGATAAACAAATAAATAATCAAAAAAAAAATAATTAATCATATATATACAACTAAAATTATAATCATAATAAAAAATAATAGAAACTAATAAAGGAAGAGAAGCTAATAAAGTATAAAAAAGCAAATAATAGCCAGCATTTAACCGCTCAGGCTGATAACCTCAACCAAAAATCAAAATTAAAGTAGGAATAAGACTAGACTCAAAAAAAAAATAAAACATAAGCAAATTTATTACTCTAAAAGACATAAACAAAAAAATTATTAAAAACAAGACTATTAAAATAAAAGAATTACTATAATTATTAAAATACTTAACAGATCTACTAGACATAATTATTAAAGAACCAATTCAAAATCTCAGAATAATAAGACCCAAAGAAACTAAGTCTAAACCCAAAAAATAACCCAAAGAAAAAAAATCGAAATCATAATTAATTAAAAACATTAAAAAACATGAAATAAATAATAAAGATGGAACTAATCAAAAATCAAAAAATAAAGGAATCAAAAAAAAAAAAAAAAAAAAAAACCTTAGCATATAACCAAATTAAAAGAAATTAAATAATCATTACCATGAGAGCGGATTAAAGAAACTAAAACAGACAACCCAAGAACTCCTTCACAAACACTAAAAGTCAAAAAAATTAACAAAAAATAAAATTCAAACCCAAATCTTATTAAATAATAATACAATAATAAAAATAAAGATAAAATAATAAATTCTAATCTCAATAAACATATTAATAAATGTTTATGAACTAAACACAAACTTAAAAGACCAATAATATATATATATATATAAGAAAAAAACAATAAATTCATTAGTTTTAATAGTTTAAAATAAAACCGTGGTTTTGTAAATCACTAATAGAAAATAATCTTTAAAACTTCAGCAGGAAGTAAAATACTTTTCTTAAATTTCCAAAACCTAAATTTTTCATAAACTACTTGCTGTATTAAAACAACCATTATAATAATATTTATATTATCATCAACATTATTTCTAATAATAAAACATCCCTTATCATCAGGATTCATATTATTAATACAAACAACTTTTTCATGCATAATTAATAGAATAAACTCATATTCATATTGATTTTCATACATCCTATTTATTATTTTTATTGGAGGAATAATAGTTCTATTTATTTATATTGCAAGAATTGCATCAAACGAAAAATTTAAATTTTCCATAAAAACTATAATATTATTAATAATAATTATAATTATTACAATAATAATTGATAAAACAATAATAAATAGTACAATAAATGAACTAATATTATATATTAAAAATACAAAAACAAATAACAAAGAAATAATTTCAATTATAAAAATATTTAATTTCCCAACAATAATACTATCAATATTAACAATTATCTACTTATTATTAACCTTAATTTCAGTTGTAAAAATTACAATAATTGAAAAAGGACCTTTACGAATAAAAAACTAATGTATAAACCTTTACGAAAAAAAAAACTTTTAAAAATTCTTAATTCAATAATTATCGACTTGCCAGCACCAACAAACCTTTCTAGATGATGAAATTTTGGATCATTATTAGGAATATGCTTAATAATTCAAGTAATTACAGGAATTATTTTAGCTATACATTATAACGCCAACATCAATAATGCATTTGAAAGAATTAGACATATTTGTCGTAACGTAAATTACGGATGAATAATTCGAACACTACATGCCAATGGAGCATCATTATTTTTTATATGTATATTTATTCACGTTGGACGAGGATTATATTATGGATCATATAAATTCTTAATAACATGAATTACAGGAGTAATTATTATATTAACAACAATAGCAACAGCATTTCTAGGATATGTTTTACCATGAGGACAAATATCATTTTGAGGAGCAACAGTAATTACTAACCTTTTATCAGCAATCCCTTATATTGGAAAAACATTAGTAAACTGAATCTGAGGAGGATACGCAGTAGATAATCCAACACTTACACGATTCTTCACCTTACATTTTATAATACCATTCTTAATTATAGCATTAGCAGGACTTCATATCTTCTTTTTACATCAAACAGGATCAAATAATCCACTAGGAATTAATTCAAATAATGATAAAATCCCATTTCATCCATATTTCTCAATTAAAGACATAATAGGATTTATAATAGTAATTACAATTTACGTAACTTTAACCATAACTGAACCTTACTTATTAGGAGATCCAGATAACTTTTCTCCAGCAAATCCACTTAATACACCAACTCACATTAAACCAGAATGATACTTCCTATTTGCATATGCAATTCTACGATCAATTCCTAATAAACTAGGAGGAGTAATTGCCCTATTAATATCAATATTAATTTTATTATTTGTACCAATTATAAAAAATAGAAAATTTCAAAGTATGACATTTTACCCAATAAGACAAATATTATTCTGAATTATATTATCAACAATTATTATATTAACATGAATTGGAGCTCGCCCTGTAGAAGAACCATTTATTAAAACAGGAATAACAATAACATGAATATACTTCTTGTACTTCATTATTGAACCAATCACAACAAAAATATGAGATAAATTAATCAAATAGTTAATTATATTAAAAATGTATATTTTGAAAATATACCAAAGAAAATAAATTTTCTATTAACTTTCAATATACTTAATTAAATGAAATAAATAACATAAATTAAAGAAAAAAAATAACACATTTAAAACCTAAAAAAAATACAAAATAATTTAATGATAAAGGCAAATATCTTTTTCAACATATATATATAAGTTTATCATAACGATAACGAGGTAAAGTTCCACGAACTCAAATAAAAAAAAAACAAATTAATCTAATCTTAAAAAAAAATAAATAAGAATTTAAATCACAACCAAGAAAAATAATTACATATAATAAACTCATAAAAATAATTCTACAATACTCAGCCAAAAAAATATATGCAAAGCCTCTTGAACTATATTCCACATTAAATCCAGAAACCAACTCAAATTCACCTTCAGCAAAATCATAAGGAGAACGGTTAGTTTCAGCCAAACAAGAAGAACCTCAACTAAACGCCAAAGGAAACGCTAAAAAAAAAAATCAAGAAAAACACTGAAAATAATAAAAGTCAACAAATCTATAACTACTAATTAAAAAAATAAAAGATAATAAAATCATAGCTAATCTAACCTCATAAGAAATAGTTTGAGCTACCGCTCGCAAACCACCTAATAAAGAATAAACAGAACAAGAAGATCAACCAGAAACCATAACACCATATACTCCTAATCTAGTACAACATAAAAAAAATAAAACACCAAAATTAAAATCAATTATATTAACTAAAAAAGGAAAAACCAGTCAAGTTAATAAAGATACAAAAAATCTAAAAACAGGACAAAAAAAATAAATCAAAAAATTAGATATATATGGAACCATTTGTTCCCTAGAAAATAACTTAATAGCATCAGAAAAAGGCTGAAATATACCAATAAATCCTACCCTATTAGGACCCCTTCGATACTGAATATATCCTAAAACTTTACGTTCAAATAAAGTTAAAAAAACAACTCTAAGAACAACAAAAATAATTAAAATAATCAAATTTAAATAATAAATGTACTAATTGTAATAAAATTACATAAATAAATTCTAAATTTATCACACTTAAATCTGCCAAACTAGTTTAATAAATTCAAATAAAAAATTATTAATTAATTATATTGGTCCTTTCGTACTAAAATAATCAATAAATTTTAAAGATAGAAACCAACCTGGCTCACGCCGGTCTGAACTCAGATCATGTAAGAATTTAAAAGTCGAACAGACTTAAATTTAGAAAATCTACCCCCTAATTTTATCTTAATCCAACATCGAGGTCGCAAAATCTTTTATCGATATGAACTCTACAAAAAAATTACGCTGTTATCCCTAAGGTAACTTATTCTTATAATCAATAATAATGGATCAAAAATAAACATAAATTAATGAAATTTATGAAATAAAGTTATTAAAATTAATATTCATCACCCCAACAAAAAACTTATCAAAATTAAAAAATATAATAAAACCAAAATAATAATAACAAAATAAATTTAAAGATCTATAGGGTCTTATCGTCACTTAAAAAAATTTAAGCTTTTTCACTTAAAAATTAAATTCAAATTAAATTTTAAAGAAAGTAAATTTCTCATTCAATCATTCATACCAGACTCCAATTAAAAGACTAATTATTATGCTACCTTTGCATGGTCAATTTACCATGGCTATTTAATTATAATCATTGAGCAGATTAGACCTTTAATATAAATTCTAAAAGACATGTTTTTGATAAACAGGTGAAAATTGATTTTTGCCGAATTCCTATAAAAAAAATAAATATTATACTAATATAATCATCATTAAATAAATTAATAATTAAAATAATAATCTTAATAAAAAATAAAATTAAAAAAAATTTAATAATAAATAAAATAAACAATTACGTAATCAAATGAATGCTAATTCTAAGCCTACAAAAATTATTCATTAAAAAAAAATTATTACAATTATATCAAGATTATCCCTAATAAAATAATATTAAAAAATATTTTGAAACTAAAATAACAAAAAAAACTAAATAATAAAAAATTAAATTTAATCTTAAGAAACTAGATATCAAAAAGAACGAATAACATATCATTACCAAAAATAAATTATTAATAATTATACAACATTAAATAACATTTAATAATTAAATCGCTTATATTCGAGAAAATAAAATAAATTAATATAAATAAATTATCCCTGATACAAAAGGTAAAAAAATAATTATACTTCTAAAAAAATAAATAAATTATCCTATTAAGTACAAATTAACTATAGGAAAAATAATTAAATTCAAAAAAAAATACTACAACAAAAAAAATTACTCTTATAAATAAAAAAAAATCGAAATCAAAAAAATTATTATCAGATTAAATTGAATCGAACAAATCTTATAATTAGTGTAAATAAAATGCTTAACCAATTAAGCTATAATCTGCATAATAAATTATACTTTCTAACTTCACCTTCCGATAAAATTACTTTGTTACGACTTATCTCAAATTAATGAGAGCGACGGGCGATATGTGCATAATTAAGAGCTAAAATCAAAGTAAAATTACTATTTAAAATTACTATTAAATCCAATTTCAAAAAATTAATTACAAATAAAAATCCAAAATAATAATAATGTAATCCATATTCACTTTAATATAAACTGCACCTTGACCTGACATTAATCCTAAATAAGAATTAAGAAAATAAATATCTAATAATACATTCAATGACAGAGATATACAAGTAAAATAAAAGTATAATCAATCGTGGATTATCAATTAAGAAACAGATTCCTCTAAAAAGACTTAATTACCGCCAAATTCTTTGAATTTAAAGATCATAACTAATAATAATCAACCTAAAAAATTTACATTTTCAATAATAGGGTATCTAATCCTAGTTTATAAAAAAAATTTCTCAGACAAATATATTAAAAAGAAAAAAATATTAATAAATAATTTCACCCAATTAAATAATAAGCAATAATCAAAATAAAATAATAAATACTAAAAGATAAAAACTTAATAACAAATAATTGTTTAACCGCGAATGCTGGCACAAAATTAGTCATTTAAATAATCAATTAACAATTTCAAACAAAAGTAAATTAGTAGAATTAAATACTGCGAATAAAATAAAATCATTTAGAAAAATTATTACACACAAAAATTTACATGTAAATTATTGATATAATTAAGTTTAAAGCAAGAATCAAACTTTATTAAAAAAAATAATTATTATGGTCAAGTAATTTAATCAACAAAGAAATATTAAAAATTAAAAAAAGTTTCTAAATACTGATTATATATTAATAAGAATTATTACAATTAAATAATTATTTGTTAGAGAACTATCGCATATATATAAATATTTATTATACATTAAATCTCTTATTAACTATCCCTATTCATATCGCATATATATAAATATTTATTATACATTAAATCTCTTATTATTATCGTATTTATATTTATTGATAATAAATTCTATCCTCTTCTACGTGAGGGGAAGAGGATAGAATTATTAGTCTATGAAAGATTAAAGAATTCTAATTGTTAAATCATTTAATATACATAATCTCTGTTCTCCAATTTAGCCCAGTTTTTTCCCCCCATACCACCCTTTTTTTGGATAGAAATTAATCATGGTCCAACTTTTTAAATGTAAATTAATCATTTTTCTCATTAATTTCAAAAAAAAACAAAATTGGGCAAAATATCCAAAATGATGTTTTCTCATTTTATTTTTTATCATTGTAAAAAATACAGTAATTGAAATAATTTTTAAAAAACTATAAAATAAATACTAACAAAAATAATAAAAAAAATAAATAAAATAACATATTTATTAATTAAAAATAATTATTAAACCATAAACAAAAATTATTCATTTTAT